TGGTTATTAAGGCGTATTTTCAAAATACCTATATCAACAGCTGTGGCAATCGGCGCGTGATTTGGTAATACGCCAATTTGTCCACTATTAGTAGATAAAATGATTTCTTTTACTTCTGAATCCCAAACAATTCGATTCGGAGTCAGTACACAAAGATTTAAGGTCATTTCTTCAATTTACTCTCCATTTCTAAGTTCGTAGCCTTCGCAGTAGCTTCATCGATGTTACCCACTAAGTAAAAGGCCTGTTCAGGAAGAGAATCAAATTCTCCGGAAAGGATCAATTTAAACCCTCTAATTGTTTCCGCTAGACCAACATATTTTCCCGGAGAACCCGTAAATACTTCTGCTACGAAAAAAGGTTGTGATAAGAAACGCTCAATTTTTCGTGCTCTTGCTACGGTTAAGCGATCCTCTTCGGATAATTCGTCCAACCCCAGGATAGCTATAATGTCCTGAAGCTCCTTGTAACGTTGTAAAGTTTGCTTGACTTGTTGCGCAGTTTCATAATGTTCCTCACCAACGATTCGAGGTTGTAGCATAGTTGACGTTGAATCTAAAGGATCTACCGCTGGATAGATACCTTTGGCAGCTAATCCTCTTGATAGTACGGTAGTCGCATCTAAATGTGCAAATGTGGTGGCAGGAGCGGGGTCAGTCAAATCGTCTGCAGGTACATAAACTGCTTGAATAGAGGTTATGGACCCTTTTTTCGTAGAAGTAATTCTTTCTTGTAAAGAACCCATTTCGGTACTAAGGGTGGGTTGATAACCCACAGCAGAAGGCATTCTACCCAATAAAGCGGATACCTCGGATCCTGCTTGTACGAAACGGAAGATATTGTCGATAAATAGAAGTACGTCTTGCTCATTAACATCTCGGAAATATTCTGCCATAGTTAAGGCAGTCAGACCAACTCTCATACGAGCTCCCGGCGGTTCATTCATCTGACCGTAGACTAGGGCCACTTTTGATTCCGCAAGATTTTGTTCATTAATGACCCCAGATTCTTTCATTTCCATGTAAAGATCATTTCCTTCACGAGTCCGTTCGCCTACTCCACCAAATACGGATACACCACCATGAGCTTTGGCAATGTTGTTGATCAATTCCATAATTAGTACTGTTTTACCCACGCCAGCCCCACCGAATAGTCCAATTTTTCCCCCACGACGATAAGGAGCCAAAAGATCTACTACTTTAATTCCTGTTTCAAAAATAGATAATTTTGTATCTAATTGTATAAAAGCAGGCGCGGATTTATGGATAGGAGATGTTGTGCGAGTATCGACAGGACCTAAATTATCAACAGGTTCCCCAAGCACGTTGAAAATTCGTCCTAGAGTCGCGCCGCCGACTGGAACACTTAGAGGATTTCCCATATCAACCACGTCCATTCCTCTCTTTAAACCCTCTGTCGCACTCATAGCTACAGCTCTAACTCGATTATTTCCTAATAATTGCTGTACTTCACAAGTCACATTAATTTCTTGACCAAGAGTATCTCGACCCTTAACCACCAGAGCATTGTAAATATTAGGCATCTTGCCCGGGGGAAAGGCTACATCCAGTACCGGGCCAATGATTTGGGCGATACGTCCCAGGTTGTTTTTTTCACGTATCGAAACCTCTGGATCCGAAGTAGTAGGATTTATTCTCATAATAAAAAAATATGTTAAATTTTGTTGCGAAATTTTTCGAATACAGAAAAAATCTTCCATAGCAAATTGATCGGTTAATTCAAAAATAAACGGGAGTAAGCACTCAATTTCGTTGGTACCGCCCAAGCGAATGTGCAATTAAATTTTTTACTTATTCAATTTCAATGAAAGAATAGTCATTTTCAAGCTCAACTAACCGAAACCTAGTAAAAAAAATATAAAAAATATATATGAATAAAAAATAAAAATGTTGCGTAAAGTCTTTGATTTATTTATCATAACAGGCAAGACTTTGTTTTATCTAGCGAATTCGAAACGGAACTCTATTTATTATTTGATCTCATTAGCTTTTTTTTCGTATTTTCATTTTAGCATATCCGGTTATGCGTCCCATCTATTCATCCCCCCCCCCCCCTGTTTTTCATTTTCATGGATGAATTCCGCATATTGTCATATCTAGGATTTACATATACAACATATATTACTGTCAAGAGTTATTTTATTATTATTATTTTAATATTAAATATTTCGATTTATAAAAAGTCAAAGATTCAAAACTTTAAAAACAAGTATTAGGTTGCGCTATACATATGAAAGAATATACAATAATGATGTATTTGGCGAATCAAATATCATGGTCTAATAAAGAATCATTCTGATTAGTTGATAATTTTGTGAAAGATTCCTGTGAAAAAGGTTAATTAAATCTATTCCTAATTTATGTCGAGTAGACCTTGTTGTTTTGTTTTATTACAAGAATTCTAAATTCATGACTTGTAGGGAGGGACTTATGTCACCACAAACAGAGACTAAAGCAAGTGTTGGATTCAAAGCTGGTGT